TTGAGCGACCGATCCGGCAGAACAACTCAAAAGATAAAGAAGTATCGTGAATTTCTTCATGCTCGTTCCAAGTTCGAAGTACCATTTGTACAAATAAGAATCCCCTCCCTTACATGAATTCTTCTTCATATAGATAGATATAGGATCTATGGGGCAATTACTTAGAAGTACATTTTGTGCAACAGCCCTTCCTATCTGATAGAAAAGGATCCCATGATCCTGAACCGATCTTATCTGGGATCGAAAATCCCAAGTTTTTCTATGAAGAGCTGATCTAATTGTATTAGTTTCTATAATGGATTTCTTCTGTGTAATACTAATTGATAGGGCCTCATTGATAAGTGCTACAAGATCTCGCGCATTGGAACCCATGGTTATGGACCCGAATCCGTTACTCTTTTCCAAATGAAATCCCCTAGTATATGAAAGAATGAAAAAGTACTTTCGTTGTTGTGGAAGAAGAAGCCTTCGTATCTTAATGCATGTATTTAATTTATTCGGAGCTATTAGAGCGGGATCCACTTTTTGGGGAATATGAGTCGAAGCAATAACAAGAATCTTTCCAGTGGAACATCTTTCACAATCCCTGGAGAGATAGTTCTCTAATAGACCGAGGGATAAGTAATTCGACTCATTCACATGCAGATCATGAATGTTTGGAATCCATATTATGCAAGGAGACATTGCTTTTGCTAATTCGAATTGAAGGGTGATATCAAATCGGTCTATTTTTGGCGTCATATACATAGTTAGCAGCTCCGTATCAATATCAAGGTCATCATCACTACCATCATCGTAACTATCATAAATATAGGTATCGTCACTATCATCACTATCATCACTATCATCACTATCATCAATAGGATAACCTTTAGGCTTGTCATCCAGGAACTTGTTCGGAAATACCGTAATGAAAGGAACATAGGAGTTTGTCGCTAGGTATTTTACCAAACAGGATCGTCCAGTTCCTATAGAACCTATCACTAAAATACCTCTAGAAGGGGATAGGGCTAAGCGGAGCGAAAAGGGAGGAGATGGGGAATGAAAACTATTAGCCCCGCACGAGGTTTGTGAATAAGCGATTGTCTGATAATGAGCAAGGAATATCCGTCTTTCTGCTAAACAGGATCTATTGAACTCATAATTCATTAGATCCTTTTTATGAATGTCAACTAAGTATCGTAAGGAAATTGATCCCGGTTGTTCAATCATTTGATAACCAGAGTCATTCTTTGATAAATGATCACTATAAGTCAGATTCAATATAATTTTATCAATCCTTTTTTCTGTCGTTAAGGTGGAGAACTGAACCAAGAATTCTCTTTCTTCATCATCAATCGAATCACTGTTCGCGACCCAGAATTCTATTTTCTCATCAATCCAATCACCGTTCACGTTTTTTATTTTTCTTATCAATGAATAGATCTCTTTACTTGTACGACTTAGATGTCTCGTATTTCTCGAAAAAATGATTCGATTGATGGGATTTGGTATGATACTTACAAGATCGATGAGATTGATCTTCCAATATTTATTCTTAGAACGTATTGATTTGACCCCATAAGCACCACCCAATAGCATGTTGCCACCAGAAGCAGAACCCCGTATTTCTTCCAGAGAATCTCCTAATTGTTCCAGAACAACTAGAAAGAGATTCTTTAACCAGAAAGAATTCAGTTCAGATGTAGGATACCTATCCATAAGTTTTCGAAATTCCATCATGTATGATGGAATCATCAAAGATTTGATCTTTTCTAACTCTGTCTGTAACTCACTAGAGGCTCGGGAAACAAAGAGAAGATGTATACGAACGAGATATCCAGCAACAAGAAGAAGGAAAAAGATTGAATAGAGGAACTCCCGAGCATTTGTTGATCTCAGATGTGCCCATATCAATGGAATGGGTGACTCATTCTTTCGATGAATCATTTCTTCGGACAGAAGAAGATTCTGTAAACATTGACTCGAAATCTCACTTATCAGAGTCCATTGTGGAAGAATCTTCTGAGGAATTGGCCGTGATATATCTGATCCATGCATCATATCATGAAAAATGGATACAAATTTTTGACTGCTACTTAGTATCGGCAATGGGTCTGAAAGAGTATCTAAAAGGGTGAAATTGAGATATTTGCACCCTGTCGAAGTAAGGAACCATGGCATATATGTTTGGAACAGATTCCATTTTGAGAGATTTGAAAAAGCACTATCTCGTTGAAAGGTTCTATACATCTGCCCTTTCTCAACGCATTTCTTTAGACAAAGACTCCGTTTTTTCCTCTTTCCGGATGGTAAATACTTCTCAGAATATGGAGTGTGAATCAAACCCATATTTGAATTTAAACTGAGATACTGATGCAAGTTATTCCCTTCTGAATCAGATAGATTCATATCTGAAAGAGGCTGACAATAAGTTCTTTCCAAATTGACTATTTGTTCCTCTGTTAGAGGTGTTGCAGAAATGTCTGCGATCGAGTAAATAGCTCTACGAACGAATGGA